GTGCAGTGGGTGTACGGGCTAGCCCATGGTGCGGTCAGCTATGATATACTCAACTTCTTCTTTATAAAGGTTATCTAAAACATCTGGTGGTGCCCTCGTGGGTCCTCCCTAGGTCGGTCTGGTCTAATTGAAGTCAACTGACTCACATGGAATACGAGGTGAGTTTTCACCGAGCTGATCGCTTGAGTCTATAGGCTACCCCTCCTATCCGCTTCTCTACGAAGTCTACTTTCTTCTTCCTTCAGACCGGGCCGAGCCATTGGGTTGTTTAAGTAGGTTGGGCTAGGTTTGGCTTTTGGAGTTATCTCCAAGAAGAAGGGTCGTCGCTCCCTTCATACGCCTTGCTGCTTCATCTAAGTAGGTTTGGGCTAGATCGTTGCGCTCCTGCCACCTCTTGGCAAAGTAGGCTGATGGGCAAGCCCCCTCCTGCCGCAATGGTGTGGGGCGTCAGAGGCTGTTGCTCCGTCGCCAACTCGAAGGGGCTTAAGTTCGACGCAGAGCTTTTTGGTTGTTAAGTTATAGCAGCACTGAGCAACATCCAACAGCCCCAGTCCTTCTGGTTTGCACTAAAGTGCCTTAAGTAGCCCCCGAAGAGTACGTTTATTCTCTCCGTCTGAGCTTTCAAAGATATACCGACCATAGGTATCTTACCATCGGATACCGACAGTCGTCTTCTAACATTACCGACCTTTAAATATCGGGTTTTCGTCAATTTCACATAAAATAAAAAAAGCTCTTTTCATCATCAGAAACAACCCGGTTTCCGAGACCTCTTTTGCATTGCATTACCATAACGAAAAGAATAAAAAAAGAGAGAGAAATTTCTCTTGTGATTCGGAATGAACCTTTCTCGGTGGAAGAAAGGAATAACGATGGATTTCTATGGAGCATCCAGGAACAAGAAGGTTCGATCGGACGACGAATTCTTACGTGGTCCAAGGAAATCAAAGGTCCGCTTCCACGATTTCATCTATATCGAATCTTAATATCAGAATAGCTTATATAGTCATGATTCAATTCAGATCCACTGCACTTACTTTTGATTGATTTCTCATTTTTCGGATCTGATTGGAACTGATGACTTACGCCTATTTCTTAGGGCGTTTAAAGAGCGTGACTCTACCGCTTAGTTAAAAGGGTCCATTTGATTCAATTCATGAATTAGCCCACTATGAGTTTACTGCATTTGCATTTTTAAATATATTAAATTATAGATTTTTTATGATAATAATTTATATAATAATATAGTATATCATTCGTGTCTCTGTTACAACACGGCGAAACAAAAAGGTTCGAATGAAATCCAATGAGAAAAAATAATAAGAATTTTTAGGCTGTATACCTAATTTTCCTGGGATTGTAGTTCAATCGGTCAGAGCACCGCCCTGTCAAGGCGGAAGCTGCGGGTTCGAGCCCCGTCAGTCCCGACCTAAGATCCGATGAATCGATCAATTCATCTCTCCATTATCTGTGAAAAGGGGGGGTAAAGAGTAGGATATAATTCCCAGCAGGAGGATCCTTCTTTCGTTTCGCATTTATCATCGGACAAATCAAGTCAAGGATCCGAAGGAGAATAACTAGTACCGATTGATGGGGGAGAGTTACTATTACACAAGAAGACTGATAAGATCTATTAAATATCTATAAAATGCTTTTAACGCTCATCCCTTAGCGCAAACACTAAGCAAGTAAACTACCTTCCTTTAAAGCTTTCGTTTCAGCGATTTCTTCCACCAAGATACCCTCCCAATTTTGAAGAAGCCCTCAATCATCCTCAGGGGAAGAAAGCTATGATAGAAGAAATAGAGGCTCTAAAGAAGAACGACACTTGGGAACTGATCACGTTACCAAGAGGCAAACGTACGGTTGGCTGCAGGTGGGTATATACCCTGAAACACAAAGCGGATGGCTCTATCGAGAGGGCTCGTATTGTGGCGAAAGGTTTCACACAAACCTATAGCATCAATTATCTCGAGACGTTTGCTCCTGTGGCCAAACTAAACTCACTCAATTCCATACGAGTCATTCTGTCAGTTGCAGCTAACAGATCTTGGCCACTGCATCAGCTCGATGTCAAAAGGGCCTTTCTTCATGGAGACCTCCACCAGGGTTTCGAGCTCAGGGGGAGGAAGGGAAAGTTTGCAGGTGAAAAAAGGCGATATATGGTCTCAAGCAGTCTCCTCGGGCTTGGTTCGAGATATGAAGTTTGGTTATGACGAAGATAGACGGGTTTCCAGAGAAGCAATGCTGATCATTCCGTGTTCATAAAAAGGAGAAAAGAGGAAACTACTGTTCTCCTAGTGTACTCAGTTTAGAACTCTAAATTAACAAGTAAAATTTAGATATTAGTAAGAAATGCAGCTAGTAAGCAAGTCGAGTAAGACGGCGATTATTAAGTCGAGCGAGCTTTCACTAATACTAATCAAAGACGAAAAGCTAAGGTCAGAATTCGCATAGAGATGATAGGCGCTTCTCGTGGAGCTCGGTAGTCTCCCTTAAAACCGCTACCGATTCTTGAACAGAAAGCGGTATGCTTACGAAGACCATTTCTGGTCTATCCGTGTTAATGAAATCCATCCCGTGAAACGCTAAGCAAGTAAACGACCTTACACATGGTAAAAAATTCCTGCAAAGAAATGTTTGCTTCTCTCATAGGAAAAGAGTCCGATAAGTATCCCTTAGTCTGAGCAGCTTGTTCCTTTGGAACGTTAGCATCATCTTTGGATTTCAGTCAAACAAGGAATATATTAGACTCCATCTTGTTTATGAGTTCATGATCAGGCCGAGAGATAATAGGCATAATAGCCTGAATACCATAATTATCAACATTGGAATTGTTAGCAGCCGGAGATGAGTCAATGGCTTCTACTATTACCTGATGAGAAGAATCAACCCAGAATCATGAGAAGCAGTACTGGTTGAAGGATCGGCAGAAATCTGTATGTGCTGAGAAGTGTCTTTATTAACAGAAAAAAGATTCTGCTCCGTCTGATTCTCCGCAGTATTGTTTGGAAGATTATATGTATTATCAAAAGATGATTGGATGGTGTTGCCCGTTGGCCTTTCCTGAGGTACGTTGTTCTTATTTGTGACACCCATATGGTTTGTGTCTGACCCAGCATAGTGCTTTTCTTGCCGTTGTTCATTCTTCTTTGAAGCCGAAAAATGATAGTGAGGCAGCAAGGATCCCTCAGTGGCAGCAGGCCATGTCTGAGGAATTGCCAGTCTTGCAGAAGACGTCGTTCATTACCTTATCAGATAGAGGGGGGCTCAAACCTCTTCCTGACGGAAATACCACCATTGAGGGAAATTCAGACTCACTCTTGGTATCGATTCTGAGAAGACTTTTGCCCCACCGGCAAAGGTTACTTTTGTACGGGCTTGCAGTTGTTGCCACGGTGAGAAAGTAGTCTTTGTTCCGGGAATGCTTTTCAGAAAGGAAAACTACGGTTAAAAACTAATGCAGATCCGACTGATGTGATAGTTCCAGTTCCTGCACTCCAGAAGCAAGCAACGGACAGTTTACACAGATGCGACAGGAGAGACAACAGGACCTGGTTGGCCCCTTTCCGACAGATAGAGATAACACTGATTTACTGGATACGGGAGACTTTCCAGTTTCCGGATGACCTCAAGATTCGCTACTAAAAGAAGGCCGATATACGCCTATTTATTACCGGATTCCAACCCGTTTAAAAAGTCCATAGGAAAGAAGTACTTATACTTTATACATGCGTCTTTTCATTCTTCAGAGCCTACTCTTGCTGGAGTTGTGGCTGGGTCAGATTCCATAACCTCTGCTAATCTCCGAGCTGCCTTTCCTTCGGCTTGTAACAAACGCGGGGCCATTATTTGATCGTTTGCGGCCTTCGGCTATTTATTTGATGGACGTGTGCCCTATTGGAGCCGTGGCCTTACTTCTTAGTAAGATTTTGATAAAAAAGGGTGGGGGTTTCCCTGAATCACCTATAGTAAGGAGCTATGAGGCCCTTCCCTTCTCCTAACTCTCTCCATTCCCGGTAGAGAATCCCCATGTTGAAAATAACCACGTTACCATTATAGCCAGCATGGCCCAGAATGGATACTCTCATATTAGTTCAAAATAAAGGTCTTCCTCTGGGGGCGGGCAGACCCTCTTTTATTGTATTGCTGCCATGCGTAAGAAAGAGATAACGGTGATTGCTGAAAAAACTCGGACTTAGGGCACGATCGTTGCATTTGTATTCATCCGGAAAGAAGAGCTGGTGGTATTTTGGACTAAACAGGTAAAAAGATTTCTGAACCCCTTTCCCTATGGTCAAGCTGTTTCACCCCTTTAAATATCTAAACTTAGACTTAGACAAAAAAAATTGTGTTTTATAGCAGAGCGTCTGGCCACACTTGCTAATGGCGATTGGAGAGTTTTAGTGATACTACGGTGAATCATCTCACTAGAGATAAATCTGATCAAAATCCTTAGCGTTTCACACTAAGCAAGTAAACTACCTTCACCCCAGAACTAATAATGGAGAATGGTAATCCAACCGATTTACGACTATACCAGGAATAATTGGCTGCTTAAGACCGGAATTTTTCTAACGCTTAACAAGATTCGCGCCAAAAAAATACTAAAATGGCTGTACAGAGCCTGAGCCTATTCTCATCAGACAGAAGACCGACCTCTGGAATCGATCTAAAAAAAAATGCGTTTATCGCCCATGCTTGCTATATGAATTTTATACTTTATTTATATTCATTATTAATTTTTATTCTTTAGCCTAGCTCAGCTGGGGGAAGCTCCTAATGGAAAGAGTACTATCATTAAAGCAGGGTGACATATTGCCGTTGACCTCAGACCTCACAAAGGCAGATGCTCCTGTAGGTAGGAGCAACTTCACTTTCGGTGTTCGGCGCTCCCTTCGAACTGATATCCAAAGATTCCCTGTAACAGGATGGTTTGAAATGATGGTTTATTACAGGTTCTGGTGACATGAATAGGATGAGCATACGAACGAGCCGGC